AAAATAGTTCTACACGGTCCTTTCCTATTCCTTCTATGTCGTAGGGTTAAAACCAAAAAAGATTTTTTGTTTTCCTGGTGTTTTCGCACGTTTTCGAGAAAACCCTCTCGTAAAAGTATTTTAACAATCTTTTCGGTCATGTTAGTAGATGCTATTCGAACCGTCCCTTTTCTAGTCATGTCAGCATTTCGTATAGAGGTTATTATGTCAGCAATAGTGTCCCTACCCATGATAAACTAAAATGATTGTTGTCTCCTATTTTTGATATAATCAACATGCTTTTATTTCAAAATTGGAAATATATAATATATATATAATAAAAAAATGAGTTAATATAAATTATGTATTAGTTTCAATTATTTAATATCTTATTGTCTTTAATCTTTAATATAGATTTTTTGAATAATAAAATCTATTATAGATTTCCAAATTCTCTATTATGTTATAGAAAGGTATATGCGTAAGATACAATCTAATGCACTAATTAATATATTTCATTTAAATACTATGTGTAATAGAACTTTATTAGTAGGTATGATCTTATAATACCTCAGGTGCTAATGAAACTATTTTAGTGAAACTTAACTGTCTCAATTCTCGAGCAATCGCACCAAAAACTCGAGTTCCTTTTGGATTTCCTTCTTGATCAATGACAACAGCAGCATTGTCATCATATCGTATTATCATGCCATTGTCACGTTTAAGTTCTTTACAAGTACGTACAATTACAGCTCTGACCACTTCTGATCTTTCTAGGGGGGTGTTTGGTAATGCTTCCTTGATCACAGCAACAATAATGTCACCGATATGAGCATATCGACGATTACTAGCTCCGATAATTCGAATACACATTAATTCTCGAGCCCCACTGTTATCCGCTACATTCAAATGGGTTTGAGGTTGAATCATATCATTTTAAATCTGTTCTTTCAATGCAAAGCAAAGAATGAAGTAAAAAAAAAAAAGAAATATTGTTTGTACAAAAAAAAAAAAAAGACATCCGCAACTGTTTTTTATCCCCAAGACTTTTTTCTTTGATTCTACGTTCCTATCCTGAAATAATGAATTGAGTTCGGATAGGCATTTTCGAGGCTGCTATAGAAATAGCCTTTCGGGCTATATTTTCTGCGACTCCGCCCATTTCATAAAGTATTCTACCCGGTTTGACGACAGCTACCCAATATTCGGGGGATCCTTTACCCGAACCCATACGTGTTTCGGCCGGTCTTAACGTAACGGGTTTGTCTGGAAATATACGTACCCATATTTTTCCACCACGTCGCACATTTCGCGTCATTGCTCGACGCCCTGCTTCTATTTGTCTAGATGTGATCCATGACGGTTCAAGTGCCTGCAGAGCATATTTACCGAAACAAATACGATTGCCTCGATAAGATATCCCTCTCATTCTTCCTCTATGTTGTTTACGAAATCTGGTTCTTTTGGGGTTATAGTCGATGGTTCTTTAGTAATTCCACCTCTACTGCAAAACCGGACATGAGAGTTTCGTCTCATCCGGCTCCTCGCGAATCAAAGGATTCAAGTTTAATGAAAATCGACTGTGGATTCTTTTTTGAGATTTCATCTAATCGATTATAAATTTCTATATCTTGTTTCGATATCCACGTCAAAATTTATTCTATTTCTCGATTCTTTTCTTAAAAACAAATGTATATATTTGTTTGGAGAATATATCGATAAACTAGAGAATCTATTCTCTAATGTAGTTTTTTATTTTATAACGAATCGTTATTTTGTTTTGCCTTTTGGCATATTAGCATATTGGATAGAACAAGATTCAGGAATCTAATAAAACTCTTCGCGGGCGAATATTAACTCTTTCAATATCTACTTCAGTTGTAGGGGTAGCTCAAAATTTCTCGGAATAAATGAATTGTTCCCCGGTTCGTTCCGCCATCCCACCCAATGAATTATTTAGGATTCGTTTTTCAAGAGAATCCTCTGTATTCATAGGTTCCGTCGTTCCCATCGCTTCTCAATTAATGGTTAGGTTTGAATTCTACAATGGAGCCTTTCGTGGAATTTGTTCTTGAGTCAATTTTCTCAGTCTTTATTGGCTCTAGGCTCTTGATTTTTTTCAAGGAATCGATTCATCTATAACTAGACTAGATGAATCGGTATTGATGCTTTATAACACTGTCTTTTATGAGATGACTCAGAAACCTTACATATATTGGAATGATATATCATTGATATTCTTGTTCTTTCTTTCTCTCACCCTTCCATTTATCTATATCCTTTTCTTTTTTATATATATTTTATATACATAAATACCATAATTTGATACATCTATATCATATATAAAGAATTCAATTGGTTTTTCTTTTGTTTATGCAAAAAAGATTTCAGCTGCTACAATGATATGACCGCTAGATCATATCTTGACTGGTTTTTGGTATACAGATAATGCGAAACGATGAGTTGGTTATTAGTTATATAGTTATTAGTCCAGACTATAGTAGGGGTCGGTCCATTTTTT